GCTATAAAATGTTAGATTTTTTTGCATTGAGAAATTTCTGAAATTTTTAATAGAATTTTTTAGGCTATTATTTGGGGTGGTTTTGTGTAATGCGTTAATGCAATGTGCATGTATATATATATAATGCGGATGGCTAACCCATATCTCAACTTGTTAGTCCGCACGTTCTCGAACCTCCCTTGGTTTTGGGGTTTGACAAGGATAACAGGATTTGATGAGCGTAGGGGGGTAGGGGGGTTTGACGCGCAGAAACCAAGAGGGGGGGCATATATATAAGAGTTAGTTGAAGAAGTAATGAATATGTTATGCACTTGACTTATTAATATGTTATTCTTGAGTTATGTCTTTTAATAATTAACCTACTTTAACTAAAGCAAGGAAATGTTCAACCTTGATCAATTATTTGTGCTTGCACTCTGAAATGCAAAATGAAAGGAAACCTTAAAAAAGAACCTATGCATATAAAAGAATGCCCGGCATGTGGAGTAATGAGGAGTATGAAATTACACAAGTAACCGGATGCAAGATAGAGTAAAACAGGGTGGAACTACACTAAAAGTGCCTGAAAGAGAAACCAGATGCAAGGAATAGTTCATAAAATACCTTATCTTAGTTAAGTGTCCCTGGTTCTATCATGGGTAATATGCCTTATATGGACCGGTTGGTGGTCTCTTACTACATTAATATTTTCTAATATAAACCTTAGTTGGGCTTCCAGAGTAAAATTAGGAGTACCAAGTTCAAGTAGATAAACCTATATCTTAAGGTTTAAATAATTTATTGTTGAGTCTTAATTATATTTATGTACGTTTTGAACGATAGTACTTGCTTTGGGGTTAAAATAATTGAATGGTGATAATACATACATGTACTAATACATTGTGTAATATCATACATATATGTATAAAACCATATATGCAACTACCAGAAGATAGTTTAATTTAGAATTCTGGCTTTGGGAGCCAGGGGTGGGAGTTAAAATCTCCTTTTTCTGGGCGCTAGGGGGGGATTTAACCTCCGATCTTCGGATTACAAGACCGATGCTTTTAAACTAAGCTACTAGGGCAAGCTCATTTTAGTGCTTTATTTTCTAGTCAACCTGCTAGTGGGATAAGGATCAGGAAGAGTGTAAAATATAAAATTGATGCGATTTGACCAATAATGACATATGGGTGTTCTACGGGCATGCCCCCAATTCATGTCAGAATTGCTATGTCTGCTACTAGGGCTCAGAATAAAAATTGGGTAAGTGGGCGGAATGTTAGTCCTCGTTGTTTTGAGGTGTGTAAGATTGGAACAACTATAAGGACTAGGATGGAGAATAATAGTGCTAGAACTCCCCCTAGTTTGTTTGGGATGGATCGTAAAATAGCATAAGCAAATAGGAAGTATCATTCAGGCTTAATATGGGGTGGAGTAACTATTGGGTTGGCGGGTGTAAAGTTGTCTGGGTCTCCTAGTAAATTAGGGGAAAAAAGGGCTAATGATGTGAGGGCCAAGAGTATAAGTACAAAGCCAAGGAGGTCTTTATATGAAAAGTAGGGGTGAAAAGAAATTTTATCTGCGTCGGAGTTAAGTCCGGCTGGGTTGTTTGATCCTGTTTCGTGTAGGAATAGGAGGTGAATGATGGTTGCAGCGGCGACGATAAATGGCAGAAGGAAGTGGAAAGCGAAGAATCGTGTTAGGGTTGCGTTGTCTACTGAGAAGCCCCCTCAAATTCATTGTACAAGGGTGTCTCCTATATAAGGGACTGCTGACAGTAGATTTGTAATGACTGTGGCACCTCAAAAGGATATTTGTCCTCATGGAAGGACGTATCCTACGAAAGCAGTCATTATAACTAGTAGAAATAGGACTACTCCGATGTTTCAGGTTTCTTTATAGAGGTAGGATCCGTAGTATAGGCCTCGGGCAATGTGTATATAAAGGCAAATAAAAAAGAAAGATGCTCCATTAGCGTGTATATTACGGATAAATCAGCCGTAATTTACGTCTCGGCAGATGTGGGCTACTGATGAAAATGCGGTTGAAATATCAGAGGTGTAGTGTATAGCTAGGAATAGTCCTGTTAAGATTTGTGCAATTAAACACAGTCCTAAGAGGGATCCGAAGTTTCATCATACTGAGATGTTAGATGGCGTTGGTAAATCAACTAGTGCGTCGTTGGCGATTTTTATGAGCGGGTGGGTTTTTCGTAGGCTTGCCATTAGTTCTTGTAGTTGAACTACAACGGTGGTTCTTCAAGTCATTGGTCTTGGTTAAAATCCAAGCAAGAATTATGACCTATTTTATGTTTTTGTTGTTGGTAGCTTTAATTGTGGGTTTAGTTGCTGTTGCTTCTAATCCTACACCATATTTTGCTGCTTTAGGTTTAGTGGTAGCAGCCGGGGTTGGGTGTGGAGTTTTGGTGGGGTGTGGGGGGTCTTTTTTGTCTTTGGTTCTTTTTTTAATTTACTTAGGGGGTATGCTTGTAGTATTTGCATATTCAGCAGCTTTGGCCGCTGAGCCTTTTCCAGAGGCTTGGGGGAGTCGTTCTGTTGCTGGGTATGTTTTGGTATATTTGTTAGGAGTTATCTTAGCAGGGGGAATGTTTTGAGGGGGGTGATATGAGGGTTCTTGAATCATTATTGATGGTTTGAAAGAGTTTTCTATGTTGCGTGGTGATGTTAGTGGTGTTGCTGTAATATATTCTTTTGGTGGGGCGATGTTAGTTATTTGTGCTTGAGTATTATTATTAACGTTGCTTGTAGTGTTAGAGCTTACTCGAGGTTTAAGTCGTGGGACTCTTCGGGCAGTTTAAATAGATGTTAAGAGGGCGGCCAGGGCTAATGTTAGTAGAAAAATGGTTAAGTAGGTTTTAATTATGCCCCGTTGTATGTCGCTTGTGATTTTTGATATTAGTATTTGAGTAAGGGCTAATCCTTTTGGCCCCGAAATTTCAAATCATGTTTGATCTAGTTTAGTGGCGATTGATTGTCCTAGAGTTAGGTTAAGTTTAGGGGGGAGTCGGTGAATTATTGCGGGGAAGTATCCTAGTATGTTTGAGAAGTTATGAAGTGAAATTGTAGGGGTAATTTTAACTTGTTTATTAGTTATGGCTGTAAGTTCTATGGCCACTAGAAGTCCTGTAATGGTAACTAAAAGGGCTGCTAGTTTTAGGGCTGGTGGTATTGTTATGATAGGTGTTTTTGAGGGTAGGAAGTTAGATGTAATAATAAGTCCTGCAATGATGCTTCCTCAAGCAAGTCGTTTGATGGGGTTAATTACTAGGGGGTTGTTTTCGTTAATGGGGGATAGGGGAAGGAATCGAGGGGATCCCATGGTTACAAAGTACACGACTCGGAAGCTATAAATGGCGGTGAAAGATGTAGCAATTAGTGTTAGAGTTAGGGCTCAGGCGTTAAGGTAGGAGGTGTTTAGGGCTTCAATAATAGCATCTTTTGAGAAGAATCCGGCTAGGAAGGGGGTGCCTGTTAGTGCCAGGCTGCCAATTGTAAGGTAGGTTGAGGTGGCAGGTATTAGGTTGTGGAGACCTCCTATTTTTCGAATATCTTGTTCGTCATTGAGGCTATGAATAATTGATCCGGAGCAGAGGAATAACATGGCCTTGAAGAAGGCATGTGTGCAGATGTGCAGGAATGCTAGTTGAGGTTGATTTAGCCCAATTGTAACTATCATAAGGCCTAGTTGACTTGATGTTGAGAAAGCTACAATTTTTTTAATATCATTTTGGGTTAAGGCGCAAGTGGCTGTAAATAGCGTGGTTAGGGCTCCTAGGCAGAGACATGTTGTTAGTGCAATTTTATTATTTTCTATAAGGGGGTGTAGGCGAATTAGTAAGAAAATTCCGGCAACGACTATGGTGCTAGAATGAAGTAGGGCAGATACTGGCGTAGGGCCCTCCATGGCAGAAGGGAGCCATGGATGTAGGCCAAATTGGGCCGATTTCCCTGTTGCTGCAAGGATGAGTCCTATAAGAGGAATTGTTATGTCAAAATTTTTTGATAGAAAAAAAATTTGTTGAATTTCTCAGGAGTTTAGGTTTATTGCGAATCAAGCTATGCTTAGGATTAATCCAATATCTCCCACCCGGTTATAGATTACGGCTTGGAGGGCTGCTGTGTTGGCATCTGCTCGTCCGTATCATCATCCGATGAGTAAGAAGGATATAATTCCAACACCCTCTCACCCAATAAATAGTTGAAATATGTTATTAGCTGTTACAAGGGTAATTATGGCTACTAGAAATAGGAGAAGGTACTTGAAGAACCGGTTTATATTAGGGTCAGAGTGTATGTATCATAGTGCAAATTCTAAAATTGATCAAGTCACATACAGGGCGATGGGGGTAAAGATGAGGGAGTAGTGGTCAAATTTGAAGCTAATGTTTGTGTCAAATATATGTGTGTTTATTCAGTGTCAATTTGTAGTAACACTTTCTATTCCTTGATCGAGGAAAATTATAAGAGGTAGGAGGCTAATGAAGAATGCGGTGCTGACGGCAGTTTTAACATGTGTATTTGCTCATTCTTGGTTTTGTGGTTTTGGGCTTAGTGTTGTTAATAGCGGGAATATTAGGATGATAAGGACTAAAATAAGTGAGGAGGATATGATTAGGGTTGTTGAATTCATAGCTTCCACTTGGATTTGCACCAAGAGTTTTTGGTTCCTAAGACCAATGGATGAGCTATTATCCTTCAGAAGCGTGAGGAAGCCGCGGATTTTAACCGCGGTGCATAAGGATTAGCAGTACTTATTGATTTCTGTCCTTCCTTGGTGAGTAAGGAGATTTTAACTCCTGTCTTTAGAATCACAATCTAATATTTTAGTTAAACTATACTTACTAATAACATCAGCCTCATATGAGTTCTGGCTTTGTTACGAGGAGAATTACTGGAATTAGGTGAAGGGCTATTAGTAGATGTTCTCGGGTGTGGAAGGGTGGGAGTTTTATAATGTGGTTTGGTGTTGGACCTCGTTGAGACATTAGGAATATGTAGAGGGAGTAGCCTGCTGTAATTAATGTGCCTGCCCCTGTAAGTACAATGGTTCAAGGGGATCAGTTAAATAATGTTGTGATAATTATAAGTTCTCCTATTAGGTTTGGGAGTGGGGGCAGTGCTAGGTTGGCGAGGTTAGCAATGAATCATCATACTGCTGTGAGTGGGAAAATCATTTGCAATCCTCGGGCAAGAACTATAGTTCGGCTATGCGTTCGTTCATAGGCTGTGTTAGCTAAACAGAATAATATTGAGGATACCAATCCGTGAGCAATTATTAGAATAATTGCCCCTGAGAATCCTCATGGGGTTTGAATTAGGATTCCCCCGGCCACAAGTCCTATGTGACTTACTGATGAATAGGCGATTAGTGATTTAAGGTCTGTTTGTCGTAAACAAATTGACCCTGTTATGATGATCCCTCAAAGTGCTAAAATAATAAATGGATAAACTAGTTCTTTTGACAGGGGGTCTAATATGATTATTATTCGTATTATTCCGTATCCTCCAAGTTTTAGTAGTACCGCTGCTAGTACTATGGAGCCTGCAACAGGAGCTTCTACGTGTGCTTTTGGAAGTCAAAGGTGTACGCCATATAGTGGCATTTTAACTAGGAATGCAATTAGACATCCTGCTCACCAGATTTTGTGACCTCAGGAGTTTAGGAGTAGTGGCTGAGAATACTGGATTACAAGTATGGATAAAGTTCCTGTGGTTTGTTGAAGTAAAAGTAGTGCGACTAGAAGTGGTAATGAGCCTGCTAGGGTATAAAATAGAAAATATGTTCCTGCATTAAGTCGTTCAGTTTGATTCCCTCACCGGGTAATGATAATTAGGGTTGGAATGAGTGTGGCTTCAAATATAATATAAAATATAATAATTTCTGTAGCACCAAATGCTATAATTAGGAAGGTTTGTAATGAGGTGAGAAGGGTAATATATAGGCGTTGTCGGCTGATGGGTTCAGGGTTAATATGATTTTGGCTAGCTAGAATCATTAATGGCAGAAGTCAACATGTTAGAACTAGTAGGGGGGTTGATAGTGGGTCTGTAGCCAGATATATATTAGATGTGGCTCATCCAGTTTCTGATGTTCATTTTAATCATGTAAGGCTAATAAGGGCAATTGCTAGGCTGTGGGCGGTTGTAGCTGTTCATAGCCATTTTGGTGAGATTAGTCAAATTGTTGGGAATAGCATGATTGTAGGGATTAAAATTTTTAACATTGTAGCAGGTTAAGGTTTTGTAGGCGGTCAGTTCCATGGGTCCGGGCCGTGGCTACTAAGAGTGCAAGGCCTGTGCTTGCCTCGCAGGCGGAGAAGGCCAGTAGAAGTATAGGTGCTGTGGAGAAGCTTGTGGATTCGAATTGTAGTGTTCACAGGGCTAATGCGATGAATAATGATAGTATTATTCCTTCTAAGCAGAGAAGCGCGGAGAGTAGGTGGGTGCGGTGAAATGCCAGTCCTATTAATCCTAAAATAAATGCTGAACTAAAGCTAAAATGTATTGGTGTCATAAGGGGGTCATGGACTTAAACCATAATTTTCTGAGCCGAAATCAGAGGTCTTGTTTTGGACTAACTCCCTTATTCTGCTCATTCTAAGCCGCCCTGGGTTCATTCATAAATTAGTCCAAGGGTAAGTAAGATTAGAACTGAGGTTGCTCAGAAGAATGTTCCTGTGGGGTTGTGAAGTTGATCTCCTCAGGGTAGGGGTAGAAGGAGGGCGATTTCTAGATCAAATAGAAGGAATAAGATAGCGACTAGAAAAAACCGTAAGGAAAAGGGTAATCGGGCAGATCCCAGTGGGTCAAATCCGCACTCGTATGGGGAAAGTTTTTCTGCGTCGGGGTTTATTTGTGGTAGTCAGAAAGATACAACTGCTAAAATTGAGGATAGGGCCACTGTAATAAAAAGGATGGTTATAATTAAGTTCATTATCTTTCCCTGGGCTTTAACCAAGACTAAATGATTGGAAGTCACTTGTACTTACTTTAATACTAGAAAGATATGAGCCTCATCAGTAGATGGATACGTAGAGGAATAATCAAACTACGTCAACGAAATGTCAGTATCAGGCTGCGGCTTCAAAGCCGAAGTGGTGTTCAGATGTAAAATGGTATTGGATTTGCCGAATAAGACAAACAGCTAAGAAGGTTGACCCAATAATAACGTGTAGTCCATGGAATCCTGTGGCTACGAAGAATGTAGAGCCGTAGACCCCGTCTGCAATTGTGAATGGTGCTTCGTAGTATTCTATAGCTTGTAGGGCAGTAAAATAGAACCCTAACAGAATTGTGAGTGCAAGGGATTGAATGGCTTGTTTTCGTTCACCTTCTATAATACTGTGGTGAGCTCATGTGACTGTTACTCCTGATGCTAGTAACACTGCCGTGTTAAGGAGAGGGACTTCAAAAGGATCTAGTGTAGTAATTCCTGTAGGGGGTCAGCATCCTCCTAGCTCTGGTGTTGGTGCCAGGCTTGAGTGATAAAAAGCTCAGAAGAATCCGAGGAAAAAGAATACTTCAGAGGTAATAAATAGGATTATGCCATAACGTAGGCCTTTTTGTACTGGGGGTGTGTGATGGCCTTGGAAGGTTCCTTCCCGAATAATATCACGTCATCATTGGTATATTGTAAGGAGTAGAAGGATAAGACCAAGAGTTATAAGTGTTGTTGAGTGGAAGTGGAACCAGATTGCAAGGCCGGATGTTATTAATAAAGCACCGACGGCTCCGGTTAGTGGTCATGGGCTAGGATCAACCATATGATATGCATGTGCTTGGTGTGCCATTAAACGTTTTCTTGGAGATAGAGGCTAAGGAGTAATACAAATACGTAGGCTTGAATTATTGCTACAGCTACTTCTAGGAGTGTAAGAAGGAAGAGAACGGTGGCGGTTAAAATTGCTACTGTTGGTATCATTGGTAGAAGCACGAATACGGCTGTGGCGATAAGTTGAATTAGTAGGTGTCCTGCAGTTAAATTGGCTGTGAGTCGTACTCCTAGGGCTAGTGGTCGAATAAATAGGCTAATTGTTTCGATAATAATTAATACAGGAATTAGGGGAACAGGAGTTCCTTCTGGCAGAAGATGTCCAAGGGCTACTGTTGGTTGATTTCGTATCCCAATGATTACGGTAGCAAGTCATAACGGCACTGCAAATCCTATATTTAATGACAGTTGTGTTGTTGGAGTGAAGGTATAAGGGAGGAGGCCAAGTATATTGATGGTAATAAGGAATACTATTAAGGAGGCAAATAATAGGGCTCATTTATGTCCTCCTACATTTAAGGGTATAAGTAGTTGGTTGGTAAATCGATTAATAAACCATGTTTGTAGGGTAATAAGTCGGTTATTTAGTCATCGAGATGGGGGTGTTGGAAATAAAATTCAAGGTAGTGCGATTGCGATGGCAATTAGTGGAATACCTAGGAAGGAGGGGCTTGCGAATTGGTCAAAAAAGCTTGTTATCATGGTCAGTCTCAGGGTTCAGTTTTGTGTTTTTCTTCACTTATTGGGGCGGGTTCGTTGGGTGTTGTATGACTTAAAATTTTAGTTGGAATAATGGTTAAGAAAATAATTCATGAGAATACTAGAATAGCAAATCAAGGGTTAGGGTTTAGTTGGGGCATTTCACCAGGGGTGGTCGGTAGTCACCAAACTTTGGCTTAAAAGGCCAACGCTTTGTCCAATAATTAGCTTCCTAGTGAGGCGTCTTCTAGTATTAATGAGGATCAGCTTTCGAAGTGTTCTAGTGGGACAGCTTCAACCACGATTGGTATGAAGCTATGATTGGCGCCACAGATTTCAGAGCATTGTCCGTAAAACACGCCAGGGCGTGAGGCGATAAAGGCAGTTTGGTTAAGTCGTCCTGGCACTGCATCTATTTTTACACCTAAGGATGGAACAGCTCAGGAGTGAAGCACGTCTTCGGCGGATACTAGAACACGAATTGGTGATTCTATGGGTACTACTATTCGATGGTCTGTTTCTAGGAGCCGGAACTGGCCCGGTGTGAGGTCTTGGGTTGGAATTATATATGAGTCAAAGCCCAGGTCTTCGTAGTCCGTATATTCGTAACTTCAATATCATTGATGTCCTATTGCTTTAATTGTTAGGTGGGGGTCATTAATTTCGTCTATAAGGTATAAAATTCGAAGGGACGGCAGAGCAATTAAAACTAGAATTACAGCTGGTAAAATGGTTCATACGATTTCGATTTCTTGGGAGTCCAAGATATATTTGTTTGTAAGTTTAGTTGAAACTATTGCAATGATAATGTATAGTACTAGCGTACTAATTAGAAATACAATTATTAGAGCGTGGTCGTGGAAGTGAAGAAGTTCTTCTATAACGGGTGATGCCGCGTCTTGGAATCCTAGTTGTGTGGGATGTGCCATTAAGCTCAGGGCTGTTAAGACATGCAGGGATTTAACCTGCAATTTCACCTTGACAAGGTGATGTAATTTACATTTTACTAATGTCTTTAGAAGAAAGTGACAGAGTGGTTATGTGACTGGCTTGAAACCAGTATATGGGGGTTCAATTCCTTCCTTTCTCGTTAGTTTGATTGAACTTGGACAAAGGCCGGCTCTTCAAATGTGTGGTATGGTGGAGGGCAGCCGTGTAGTCATTCTACGTTTGTTATGGTTAATTCTACTGAGGATACTTCTCGTTTAGCGGCGAAGGCTTCTCATAAAATAAATAGGAACATAATTACTGCTACAAGGGAAATTAGTGATCCAATAGATGATACTGTGTTTCATAGGGCATATGCATCTGGATAATCAGAATATCGTCGGGGCATTCCTGCTAATCCTAGGAAGTGTTGTGGGAAGAATGTAAGGTTAACGCCAATAAATATTACCCCAAAGTGGATTTTTGTTCAGGTATCGTTTAGGGTATATCCTGAGAATAGGGGGAATCAGTGAACAAAGGCTGCTATAATAGCGAATACGGCACCTATTGATAGTACGTAGTGGAAGTGTGCAACTACGTAGTATGTGTCGTGAAGTACAATGTCGAGTGATGAGTTGGCTAAAACAATTCCTGTTAGTCCTCCTACTGTAAAAAGGAAAATAAATCCCAGTGCTCACAGCATGGGTGTTTCTCATTTGATTGATCCTCCATGTAGTGTGGCGAGTCAGCTAAATACCTTTACGCCAGTGGGGATAGCAATAATTATTGTTGCAGAAGTGAAATAGGCCCGGGTGTCTACGTCCATTCCAACAGTAAACATATGGTGAGCTCATACAATGAAGCCAAGAAGCCCAATAGCTATTATAGCTCATACTATCCCTATATAACCAAATGGTTCTTTTTTACCGGCATAGTAGGCTACGACGTGCGAGATAATACCAAATCCTGGTAAAATAAGAATATAAACTTCTGGGTGGCCGAAGAATCAGAAAAGGTGTTGGTATAGGATTGGGTCTCCTCCTCCTGCGGGGTCAAAGAACGTAGTATTAAGATTTCGGTCAGTTAAGAGCATGGTAATCCCTGCAGCCAGAACTGGCAGTGATAAAAGGAGAAGCACGGCTGTTACAAGCACAGCTCAAACAAAGAGAGGTGTTTGATATTGTGAGATGGCGGGGGGTTTTATGTTAATAGTCGTAGTGATGAAGTTAATTGCTCCTAAAATTGATGAAACACCTGCTAAATGTAGCGAAAAAATTGTTAAATCTACTGATGCTCCTGCGTGGGCAAGGTTGCCTGCAAGTGGGGGGTAGACTGTTCATCCTGTTCCTGCTCCAGCTTCAACGCCAGAAGAGGCCAGTAGTAGAAGAAACGATGGGGGTAGAAGTCAGAAGCTTATGTTATTTATTCGTGGAAATGCCATATCGGGTGCTCCAATCATTAGTGGTACAAGTCAGTTTCCGAACCCGCCGATTAGGATTGGTATTACTATAAAGAAAATTATTACGAAGGCGTGGGCAGTAACAATAACATTATAAATTTGATCATCGCCTAGGAGTGATCCGGGCTGGCTCAGCTCAGCTCGGATAAGGAGGCTTAAAGCAGTGCCTACTATTCCGGCTCAGGCACCAAATACAAGATAAAGGGTACCAATGTCTTTGTGGTTTGTAGAAAAGAATCAGCGTGTAATTGCCACAGGTAGGGTAGCCGAGCGTTTAGGCGGCGGGTTGTAGCCCCGAAGACAGAGGTTTAAGTCCTCTCCCTATCACCAGCCTCGTGGTGAAGTAACATGTTGGATTGCAAATCCAAAGACGTAGATTAATAGTCTACCGGGGCTTTCCCGCCTTACTGGCTTACGGCGGGAAAGGTAGATGGATGCTCGCTGGTTTGAGCGCTTAGCTGTTAACTAAGAGTTTGTAGGATCGAGGCCTTCCCATCTAGTAAGGCCTTAGTTTAATAAAAACATTTGATTTGCAATCAGGAGATGCAAGATAGACTCTTGTAGGTCTTAGCCAGGGACTAGAAGATTTTCACTTCTGCTTAGAGCTTTGAAGGCTCTTGGTCTTAATGTTATCCTAAGTCCCTTAAGTGGCCAGTATAAGAATGGCCGGGGTTACAGGCAAGAGTCCTAGTGCAATGGTAGTGGAGATGGTTAGCGGTAGGGAGGTCTGGGTTGTTTGAATTCGTCAAGGGGTAATAGAGTTGGTTGTGTTTGGGGAAATAGTTAGTGTTATTGCGTAGCAGAGTCGGAGGTAAAAGTATAGACTGAGTAGGGCAGCCAGGGCTATGATTGTGGCGGTGAGGGGGAGGCCTTGTTTTGCTAGTTCTTGGAGGATAAGTCATTTTGGCATAAACCCAGTTAGTGGGGGGAGCCCCCCCAATGATAATAATACTAGGGCAGTAGTAGTTGTTAGGATTGGGCTATTTGATCAGGTTATTGCGAGAGTGTTAATTTTTGTAATGGATGATGATTTTAGGGTCAGGAATGCTGCTGAGGTCATAAAGATATAGGTTCCCAGTGCTAGTAGCGTTAGTTGTGGGGCATATTGAAGAACAATAATTATTCAGCCTATGTGTGCAATAGAGGAATAGGCCAGGATCTTTCGTAGCTGGGTTTGGTTTAATCCGCCTCATCCCCCAATTAATGTGGATATAAGTCCTAGTGCTGTTAATAGGTATGGGTCAATGGCTTGAGATGTTTGGATAATAAGGGCAAGTGGGGCAAGTTTTTGTCAGGTTGATAAAATTAACCCTGTTAAAAGGTCCAGTCCTTGTAGTACTTCTGGTATTCAGAAGTGTATTGGTGCTAGTCCAATTTTAAGTGCTAAAGCAGTTATTACTATTGTACTGGCGAGGGGGCTTGACATATTATTTATATCTCACTCTCCTGTAATTCAGGCATTTGTTGTGCTTGCAAATAGGATTATTGCTGCTGCAGTGGCTTGGGTTAAAAAATATTTTGTGGTGGCTTCTACTGCTCGGGGGTGGTGGTGTTGTGCTATTAGTGGAACAATTGCTAGGGTGTTGATTTCTAGTCCTATTCAAGCTAAAAGTCAGTGGGAGCTGGCGAAGGTTAGGGTAGTTCCTAGTCCTAGGCTGGATAATAGAATTATAAGTACGTATGGGTTCATTGATGGAGGAGGGACTTTAACCGTCATGTTCGGGGTATGGGCCCGAAAGCTTAATTAGCTGACCCCATCTTAGAAAGTGGTGTAAAGGAAGCACTAAGAGTTTTGATCTCTTGGGCATGGGTTCAACCCCCTTCTTTCTAAGAACTGAGGGGATTTTAACCCCTATAAGCCACTCTATCAAAGTGGTCCCTAGGCGTTCGGGCACGGTTCCTGAGTTATAGTTGTGGGGGGAGGCCTGCTAGTGCAATTGGTAGAGCGATGTGTCATAGCACGAGGGCTAGTGTTAGGGGGAGGAAGTTTTTTCACACTAAGTGCATAAGTTGATCATAACGGAATCGTGGGTAGGAGGCTCGCACTCACAGAAACATAATTGATAATAGTGCAGCTTTAGTTATGAGGCTAATTGTTGTTAGTTCGGGTATGTTTGGGAAATGGGTTGTACCTAAAAATAGGACAGCTGATAGGGTATTTATTAGTAAAATATTTGCGTATTCGGCTAGAAAAAATAGGGCAAAGGGGCCTCCAGCATATTCTACATTAAAACCTGATACTAGTTCTGATTCTCCTTCTGTTAGATCAAAGGGTGCCCGGTTTGTTTCGGCCAGGGTTGAAATATATCATATTGCGGCGAGAGGTCATGCGGGGGCTAATAATCAAATGCTTTCTTGGGCTGTATTAAATGTTTGGAGGGTATAGCCCCCTGAAAAAATGATTACTGATAGTAAAATAAGTCCTAGGCTTACTTCATAAGAGATTGTTTGGGCTACAGCCCGTAGGGCTCCAATTAGGGCATATTTTGAGTTTGATGCTCATCCTGACCCTAAAATTGAATAAACTGCAAGGCTTGATAGGGCTAGAATAAATAGGACTCCGAGGTTGAGGTCAATTACTGGGTATGGTATGGGCATTGGTGCTCATAGTGTCATGGCTAGAGTTAGTGCAAGAATGGGGGTTGCTAGAAATAAAAAGGGGGACGATGTAGAGGGGCGGACGGGTTCTTTAATAAATAGTTTAATGCCGTCAGCGATGGGTTGTAATAGTCCGTAAGGTCCTACTACATTGGGTCCTTTTCGTAGTTGCATATACCCTAGGACTTTTCGTTCAATTAGGGTTAGGAAGGCTACTGCTAGTAAGACTGGTACAATATAGGCTAGGGGATTAATTAAGTGGTTCATTAAAGTGTTTAGCATAAACTGGGAAGAGGATTTGAACCTCTGGTTTAAAGGGCTTAGGCCTTTCGCAATTTACCATGCTCTGCCACCCCAGTATGCCCTTATTTTGGGCGGCAGGGGTTTTGGCCCTCCCTTTATTTAATTTATTTGTTTTCATTAATTAGGGGTGGGGCGTGCTTTAAGTATAGGCCCCTCTTTTCCGATCCTTTCGTACTAGGAAAAGTAGCGTTACAGATAGAAACTGACCTGGATTACTCCGGTCTGAACTCAGATCACGTAGGACTTTAATCGTTGAACAAACGAACCCTTAATAGCGGCTGCACCATTAGGATGTCCTGATCCAACATCGAGGTCGTAAACCCCCTCGTCGATATGGACTCTGGGAGAGGATTGCGCTGTTATCCCTAGGGTAACTTGGTTCGTTGATCGGCTGTGTGGCCGGATCATTTTTGGTCAGATGTTCTGCGGCTTAGAGATGTATCTCTTAGTTTTAGGGGTTTAGCCCATTCCACTCGGAGGCTTGGTTTTCCTCCGCGGTCGCCCCAACCGAAGGTAAAATTTCATAGTCCATTAAGTTCTTGCTTCTTGTTGAGTTGCTTGACGTGGTTGAATTTTGTACCTTAAGCTCCAAAGGGTCTTCTCGTCTTGTATATTTATACCCGCTTCTGCACGGATAGATCAATTTCACTGACTGGAAGGGGGAGACAGTTAAGCCCTCGTTTAGCCATTCATACAGGTCTCTATTTAAAAGACAAGTGATTGCGCTACCTTTGCACGGTCAAAATACCGCGGCCGTTGAACCCGTAGTCACTGGGCAGGCTGGACCTCCTATACTTAATTTAGTTGCAGGAGGCGATGTTTTTGGTAAACAGGCGAGGCTTGTGTTTGCCGAGTTCCTTCCCTTTCTTTTAGTCTTTCCTTTAATAGGTAGCACTCCAGTGTGGGGTTAACGATTGGCGGGTTGTGGGGTTTTCTTGGTTTTTTTATTATTCACATTACTCTCTTGGGTTGGGTTCGTTAATTTCCAGTGGTTTGTCCGATCTGGTTTACACTTGTGCTTGGAGAAGAGCAAGTCTTCTTGTTACTCATTTTAGCATAATTTCTTCCATGGGGGCATGGGATAGCCTGATATTTTTAGGGGAGTAAGATATTTTATCAGTATAATAAACTTTTTTCTGTCTGAGCTTTAACGCTTTCTGTTTAGATGGCTGCTTTTAGGCCCACTAGAACAGTAATGTTTTGTATATTGTGATCTTTATCCTCCTGTAAAGGTTGTGTCCTTTGTTAGAGGGGCTGTACCCCCTTTAACTAACTCTCGTACATTTCCCTATATCTTAATTGGTATATTTTTGGTTTGGGGCATACGGGGCTGAACTTCTATCCATTTCTCAGGCAACCAGCTATCACCAGGTTCGGTAGGTCTGTCACTTCTACCCGGAGCTCTTCCCACTCTTTTGCCACAGAGACGGGTTAGCCCTAAGTTATATAGGCTGTCTCGGGGTAGCTCACCTGGTTTCGGGGTTTCAAACTAAAGGTCTCTTTGCTTGGGGGTACTGGCTAAATCATGATGCAAAAGGTACAAGGTTTAATCTTTGTTTTTTAGTGCTTATATGGGTTGTTTCATTTCTCTTTCAGCTTTCCCTTGCGGTACTTTTTCTATGGCTTTTGGGTTGAACCTTTTCTGTCTCCCATACTCAGGTAAAAAAATGGTTTAGTTTTTTGTGTTAAATTATGTTTTATTATAAACATTGTTGGGTTAGTATTTAGTGGTTAAGCTAGCTATTTGGCTCAGGGTGATCCAATTTGCATGGATGTCTTCTCGGTGTAAGTGAGATGCTTAACTAACTCAGCCACGCCCTGGGTTTAATCCAAGTGCACCTTCCGGTACACTTACCATGTTACGACTTGCCTCCCCTTGTCAGTGCTTTGATATTATGTATGTTTATTGCGTTTTGACAGGGGAGAGTGACGGGCGGTGTGTACGCGTCTTAGAGCCGGGTTCAAAAGGACACTCTGCTTCCTTTTTACTACTAAATCCTCCTTCAAGCACTATTTCATGTTGCATATTCGTAGTGTTCTATGTATAGAAAATGTAGCCCATTTCTTCCCACTTCGTACGCTACACCTCGACCTGACGTTTTGGGTTGTGCCCATTTTGCTTACTTTTATTGCCTTCACAGGGTAAGCTGGCGACGGCGGTATATAGGCTGGGACGGCTAGAAGTGGTGAGGTTTAACGGGGGTTATCGGTTCTAGAACAGGCTCCTCTAGGGGGGTCTAAGGCACCGTCAGGTCCTTTGGGTTTCAAGCTGATGCTCGTAGTACCCTGGCGGACGTTTAATTGTAGTTGAACGTCTAGGTTTATGGCTGAGCATAGTGGGGTATCTAATCCCAGTTTGTTTCTCAGTTTTCGTGGGGTCAGGTGGGTTTTGTTAAAGCTACTTTCGTGTGGTTGGACTTCGGACACCTAGAAGCGTATGACGGCCAAAGGGCCATTTGGCTTTATTAACTGCTTTCCTTAACCACCCTTTACGCCGTAATTCTATTAACTAGGGCCTCTCGTTTAACCGCGGTGGCTGGCACGAGTTTTACCGGCCCTCTTAACTTTGACTGAGTCAAGTTTTCACTTATGGCTCAATGTTTATCACTGCTGAATTCCCTTGGGGGTGTGGCTTGGCTAGGCGTCTTGGGCTAAAGGCTTGTGCCTGATGCCCGCTCCTTGTCCCCGGGTGGGGGATTGAGGGCATACTCACGGGGCTGCGGAGACTTGCATGTGTAAGTTGGGTTAGAGCTAATAGTAAGGTCGGGACCATGCCTTTGTGCATGCGGAGCTTCTCAGGGCCCATCTTAACATCTTCAGTGTTATGCTTTGTATTAAGCTACGCTAGC